CCGATTCATAACTAGAAAGTTTCTCCGGCCCTTTCCTAATCGGGGCTAAAATTCCAGAAATTAAAAATGCCAAAATAGGAATAAGACTTGATATTATTAGAAATGCCCAAAAAATATCATATTCGTAAAGCAAAAACATAGACGCACTCCTATGAACGTGGAAAATATACCGGATTGGTTGAGTCGAATTGAAATTGAAGTTGTAAAGTCATCGATAACTAGTTAGTCAAAGCAAGAATTCATTTTGACCAAACTATCTAGTTTCCTTTGATTATTGCAAGGCAATATCTCATTTCAAGATTTATCGACTGACTTGATCGGGATCCTATTTACCGTCTACTTCATTTTTTTAGTTCAATTTTATTTAATTGCTTTAGTTAGTATAACTCTAAATGTTACACTTAGACAAATTTTCTTGTTTTCGCCCAGGATTCTTGCTAAAGAAAGCAAATAGAATTATTATTTTGTGTTTAAGAATTTCGAATTTTTTATTCTTTTGATTTTTCTTTATCAAAATGTGAGTTCGAAATTTGGATTTTTTCATTTTTAGGAATAGAGTCGGGAGTTTTTTTTCTTAGTAATTTAGAATGAAACAAGTATTCAAATGTAAGAGAATGGGTAGGTATTTCCATCTCAGGATTTCGAATATCTTAGTGTTGGTATATTCCGTTTATTAGATCTGGGTGGGGTTTTCTCTTGATTGAATACAGAAAAAGAAGACCACCACCCCCCCTTTTTGTTTTGGTGTGCTTCGCCGGGTATTGGTATATTGATAAGGTATACCAAAGAAAAGGAGTATCTTTGGCTTAACCCCTTGATTGTGGGCAGGGAAATTCATTATAGAATTTCCCTCCTATGATTAATGACTAAGTTTGTTTGGAAAAAATGGATTCGGTCCCTTGAAATCCGTTTTTTGGCTTTTCTGTTCTGCTTTAAATGATTCCCATGAGTGAGTTTTTAGGACAAATTTTGTTTCGATGAACCAACCGGTCAGTTACAAGCAACAAACAAGAATGAAGAAATCTAAATTATACAATTTTTTATTTCAAATGAAAATATGAATTTTATTCATTTTTTTATAGGGCTCTAGGGCTATACGGACTCGAACCGTAGACCTTCTCGGTAAAACAGATCAAACTTATTATTATCAAAATGATATGAACTGTTTCAAAGACCCAACATGCATTTTTTTGCATTGGGCTCTTTCATTAACTGATAGAAATATCAGCCAATCCGCCATATTTTTTTCTTGACAGAAAAAAAGGAGATGGCTCCATGTGCTCTGATTCATTATTGGGGATTCTAATTCAGGAGCACTACCAAAGTGTTTCAAGAGTGAAGTTATTTTGACGTAGGTCTGCCTTTGGCCTCTAATTTGAAGTTAAATGAAGTCTCTATCGTTCGGCTTAAAAAATCCAATATGAAACTTCATACACCTTCAAGTTCATAGGACGAAAAGAAATTTTTTGAGGGCCTTATACTCATTATGCCTGGCATTGAATATACCGGTATTCACCTTATCAATATCTCAAGATGGGGCCTGTTTGGTACCTAACAGGGCACTAAAATAGGACCGAACCTCTAGTCAGGCTATTGTTCTCTTAAAGTTATTATGGAGTAAGACATCGATTTCTCAATAAGATCCATTTTTTGGATTGTATGGTGGATTCCCCTGAAAAACATTGGCGCGCGTGTAAACGAGTTGCTCTACCAACTGAGCTATAGCCCTTAGTGCTTGTGATACATATTTTATCATGTATATAATTTGTTGTCAAGATGAATATTCTATGATCCAACATCCTAAATTTTTGAGTGGTATTGGTTCGATTATTATTGCTTATAAGGAATATGATATTTATAATCCATCGATGGGATGGGTTCCATTTGGTTCTCTTTGGGATGATAAATGACCTACTTAACTCAGTGGTTAGAGTATTGCTTTCATACGGCGGGAGTCATTGGTTCAAATCCAATAGTAGGTAGAACTTATTAAATACCGGAGTCAATGGTATCTAATAAGTTTTTTGCCCCACCCTTTTCTATTTTTATAGATTTTGTATTTTTATTTATTTCATTTTTGAATTACGTTCTATTAAAATTGGATTCTGCTTGATTGGATTCTGTCGAGTGAATGCAATCAAAATAGGTTTTAGAAACAGAAACTCTTTTGCTTATTTGAACGCACCAACTAGTTATGAAATTGCACTGACAGCCTCGACTCTTGTCCTAGCTCGTCGGAGAGCTAGATTTGCCTCAATTATTTGCCTCTTTCCTTCAGCTTTTCTCAAACTAGCTTCTGCTTCTTCAAGAGTTTCCTGAGCTTCTTGTGGATCAATATCACTACCCTTTTCCGCATCATTTACTAAAACAGTGATCTCATTATTGCCTATTCTAGCAAAACCGCCCATCAGAGCCATCGTTAACCATTGGTCCTTAAGGCGTATTTTCAAAATCCCTATATCTACAGCTGTAGCAATAGGAGCATGATTTGGTAATACGC